AAAGAAGAACCTTTCGGACGAAACGAAATAAAATCAAAGAGGGATCTTTTTTTCCTTTAGAGATACCTGTTTTGAATGGTTGTATAAATAGGATTTCTTATACAATTCATATATATCTCTAGAATAAAGAAAAAGAAATATCAATCTTTACTTCACACGTCGTGTCACATATGAATTATTTATTTTTTGCAATTTGGAGAGATGGCTGAGTGGACTAAAGCGGCAGATTGCTAATCTGTTGTACGAGCTATTCGTACCGAGGGTTCGAATCCCTCTCTCTCCGTTTCCTACGCTCACTTGATATTTATCTTTTTAATTCTATAAACCCCGAGTCCCTTTGGTTTGGTTGGATTGATGATTTTATTTAGATAAATGAAATGTATAATGTATGGAATAGATCAAATTAAAAGTTAAAAAGATGGATTTAGAAACCAAACCAAAAAGGAAAGAAAAATCTATTATTCTTTATTCTTCGCGTCCAGGATTACGTCCTGGGTCATTAGACAGGAATCCGAAGATGAAGAGCGAAACAAAGAATATCACCACCGTATAAACGAACAGTTTGAGAGTAAGCATTACAAATCTCCAAGACCTGTTGGGGGAGAAAAAGGGAATAGATTCTCAACCTTTGTACCATCTCATTTTTTGACACCAAGAAACGAAGTGGTTTTTAGAAAAGAAAGGAATTAACAGGAATTCAATTCATTTGTATTGTAATAAAATAAGGTATTGTAATAAAATAAGGTTCTGATTCCTTCGTTACCAAAATAATCTCGTCATACCTACAATGCGATTTTTTGATATTGCATTGCGGGGGATCTGAATACCGTATGCGCTCCATGGATGGAGGGTCAGAATGAGGAAATGAGGTGATCCGGATTCACGGAGTCTATCGAAGAATGTTCAATGTTTGAATCGAGGGTTCTTGTCTTAATGCACTACTTATCTCATCTTTCTTGGTAAAATATTTTTTTTGAATAAATCGTGAATCTTTCTGGAACAGTATCAAGGATCTCATCGAAAACTTACAGCAGCTTGCCACACAAAGGCTAAGAGAAAAAAGAGCACAGGTATGACCGGCATAACATCCACGATTGGGTTCAAAAAAGCATAAGCCTCGGGTAATTTTGCGAAGAAAAAACCACTCGGCTGAAGGGCGGAATTAAGACAGATACAGATTAAACTAAAGATATTAGGCATAACAAATATTTTGTTCTTAGAATAATATCATTTTTATTGAGTTATTTCTTGATTTGATATAAGGGAAAAAATCAAGAAAGAGGGTAGGTCAAAAAGTCCTTCTTTCTTTGAATTCCCCCAATCAAAGATCCTTCAATTGTCAAATTGAATTATACGGAATCATACTTTCATACAATATCTTAATTATCTTAATTTAATTATATGTAATGATCAATGAATTTAGTTTTATTCCGGATCTACACGTGTCGAATCTCAGCAACAACTTCTTTCTTCCATAGATACTGGGCTGGAATTGACGAACACCCGATACGAATATTAATGTATATTCGTGTTTGAATAGAAACATAAATGGGGCGTGGCCAAGCGGTAAGGCAACGGGTTTTGGTCCTGTTACTCGGAGGTTCGAATCCTTCCGTCCCAGATAAATTCCATCTTAACATAACAAATATTATTTGTTCTCTTTAATCACCTAAATTTCTATTTAGGAGGTTCCTGTTGGATACAATGTAATCGTAATCTATTCTTTATTTCTAGTTTTTTATTTCTAGTTTGGTTTTTAATGTGAATGATTCTTTTCTTAATTAGACTTTACCTTTCTATTCTGTTTACTACACACGGAATTCACTTTCAATGACTGACACACGTATGAAAAATCCATGATTGTGGTATAGGCGTGGGGGGAGCATAGACATAGATCCATTGAGAAGATCTTTTTTTTATTTAATTCAAAATTGGATTATTAAGTCTATGTCCGTACCGTTCATATTGGAGTTAGTTAGTCAAAAGAAACTTTATGCTTAAATCCATGAAATTCTTATTACTGCATGATCCATTCTGAGTCGCAATGTGAAAGAAACCTCTTCTATCTTCTAACTTTTAATTAATGGTAAAGCAGATATGGTAATCGTATCTCATTTAATAATTATTCCAATTTATAATTCATTTTATTTGGATTCTAATGGGGGTTCGGGTTCGTGGTACCAATTCCATCAACGGGATTCGAGTTCCTAAGACTGCACTAAAATGAAAAATGGGAATAAAAAACGGATCTGGACCTATTTTGTTTTGCACTTATACGTGTCTGGTACTGGTATAGCACGCAGCTTATACAGCTTATAAGAAAAGAAGATTCTGACCGGGTATGCATGATTCATAATCCAGATGAAATGTTTTTTAGATATGTGCTGATCAGCAATGGAAGGTATCAATTGCAATATCTGTGGCTATTCCCGATTTCATCAACAAACAATCAAGTTCAAAAGGAATAGATGCATTGTATTGTACCCAATTTGCATATGGTTTTAATGAACTGATGAATAATGGAATTGTAAATCAATTGGTAGGCAGAATCGTGGATTTAATTTACTTGACTTTATCGAACGACTCTGGAAGCAAAAAGCAGAATATGGCGAAAATAAGCATGGCTCCCTTTTGTATTGTTATTGTTCTATTTCAGTAAGAACAAACAACAAACAGTCTTTGGTTTCGGTCAGAAATGGCTGTGATGCCTTAAAATATCCACGATTACCCACGGTAACAGCTGTATATATAACATAACCCGATGGATACCGAAAGATCATGCTGCTTTGATTCTGATTTTCTCAATCAGATGAAAGAATGAATCGAGGACGTTCACTTTATCTTATTTTATTTATTTTACTGTGTCTTTTTTATTCATTTTTTTACTATATTTATTATTATGTTTGATGCTCATGAACAAAGAAATGAAATTAGTTTTAGATTTGGTTTCTCGTCCCATTTATCTGGTTTAGACAGTTGATGATTTAAGGAAAAGAAAAATTAAATTTAATGTTATTATGATGATCAAAATGAGCAAATTGACGTCTAGGAGATATCCGTAATTACAGTTATTCGTTGTGATTGCACAGACTTGCTGATTGATTCAGAGATCAAATTGAGTCTTTACGGAAGAACTGCTTTCCACCAATAGCAATGATGGCTGATGGCAAAGTACGAGATTTTTTTATGTGAAACCATTTTTAATGAATCCTTGATACTCGATGAAGTCTGAGATTAGTTAATTGATGATTTACCATCAAACCACTTTGGCCCTTTCCGGTTCATTGGAATGGCTTAATCAGTTACTAACTCATTCTTTTCCGGTATTGGAAATCCAATGAAAGATCTTTAGTTTAGCTTAGTCGTTCGAGCAAGAATTGGCTCATTTCATTCATGACTGATCGTCACAAATGATCAGGTTGTTAACTAACTTCTTTTTTATTCGTCTTTCTTATAAATGGTGAAATAAATGATTCATACGCTAGAATCAGGGGGCAAACTGGATACTTGTTAGATATACATATGTAGATATACATATGCGTCCATGGAGAATATAAAAAAATAGAATAAAAGATCAATCAATGACTATTCATGATTTAATTCCATATTGAATCAATCCCGTACCGATTCCGAATTATAGGAATGTTTGTTATGGTAAAACTTCGTTTGAAACGATGTGGTAGAAGGCAACGTGCGACTTGAATGACATGATCGGCTGTGGATTTTTACATCCATCATCTTCAATGAGGATGCTCTTGGCTCGACATATTTTGTTCTGTTTCACCATTACTCCACGATGTTGGGTTGTAATGTAAATAAAATAGTACATGATGGAGCTCGAGAATAAATGATTATCAGAGGCAGGATCTAGGGTTAGTGCCAATCAATAATTTGGAACGACTTCGTAAGTCTATCTTCGATATAGAAAAGGTCAAATTGGACCGCGTTTTAAATAAAAAAGTTTGCTGTAATTGGTGAGACTATTTCGATGATAAAGAAGTGTATCACAGGGGAATTAATGGAATTGAATCGTTCGTATGATTCTTCGACGTAAAGAAATAGCCAAAAGGTATGTTGCTGCCGTTCCGGAAGATTAAAGATCACCGAAGTAATGTCTAAACCTAATGATTCAAGGATAAGTGATTCCAAAACAAGAAAACACCATTTTCAAAGATTGTCTCAATCAAGTGGATTGGATCATAATAAGTAAGAAATGGAAATATATTCCAGACGAGACAAAAAAGGGGTTATAGACCGCTCAATAAATATTTATTTAAGGATTTTTTAAGGATTTCTTTTTTAGTCCTTTGAGAATTACCCAACTTGAGTTATGAGGACGAATGATATTTTTTTATTTTTATTTTATAGGAAGGAAGAAGGAAAAAAGACGACTCCAATCATAATTTAATTGATGATTTCAAGGATCCGTTTGCTATAGATTTATATCCATAAATTTTAATCATTCTTTCTCGAGCCGTATGAGGAGAAAACTTCCTATACGTTTCCAGGGGGGGGGGGGGTATTGCCCATCCATCTATCCCAATGAGCCACCTATCGAATCATTGCAATTGATGTCAGATCCCGAAGAGAGGGAAGAGATCTTCGGAAAGTAGGCTTTTACGACCCGATAAAGAATCAAACTTATTTAAATGTTCCTGCTATTCTATATTTCCTTGAAAAAGGAGCTCAACCCACGGGAACTGTTCATGATATTTCAAAAAAGGCAGAGGTATTTAAGGAACTTCGAGTTCATCAAACAAAATAAATTAACGAAATCAAAAGATGGCCAGTACCGGTATAGTAGCTAGTTCTAGTTTGTTTCTCCGCCTATATTCATACCTATTCACTATTGTTCCTATATGGTTTGAGATAATGTAAGGACAAAGAATTACAAAGAGTTTTTTTGTCTTTTTATATTTATATGAATATGAGAGGGATAGAAAAAGGATTATATGTAATAACTGAAATCCATGAAATTAGGGGATTACCATTAATCAGATGGTTTTCCTTGGGACTCCCTCAAGAAACAAGAGGTCAATCTTGGGGCCTATAGTGATAGTGAATAAATACGATATTCTTTTTTACCTACTTCTTCTTTACTTCATTTTCATTTCTTGTAGTGCCAATCTAACACAAGGCCTTATCTTATTTATATTTAGTTTCTTTATTATATTTATATTTTTTTATATTTTGTTTTATTTGATTTCCCAATATTTCCTTTGTATTGACAATGGTCTCTCGAACGAATAGAATACAATGGAATTCGATCATAGATAAATCGATCTATTCTTGCGGTTTCATAGGTTTGGTTTTTTACTTCGATTGGTTTGAGGGATCGTCTGTGACACAGGAAGTCTTTTTTATTTACTAAAGCTATACTTATCTGTGAATCTGCTCTTCTTTATTGTATAGTGTATAGATTTTTTATAATCATAGTTTCTTCTAAACTTTCTGTTATTCTTATGCTTATGTTAGTTCAATGTTTTGACTTGACTGGTTCCGGTAATCAAATCTCTTGATTTTTATTCCGATCGTAATTAGATCCTTATCTGGGTTGCTAACTCAACGGTAGAGTACTCGGCTTTTAAGTGCGGCTATGATCTTTTACACATTTGGATGAAGCGGATTCGTCCATACCATCGGTAGAGTTTGTAAGACCACGACTGATCCTGAAAGGGAATGAATGGAAAAAACAGCATGTCGTATCAATGGATAACTCTGAGAATACTTCATTCTTATCTGGTCATATCAGATCGGTAAAAAATGTCCTTTTGATTCTTAGCTAGAACGGTTCCAAATTCATTCACAGTTGGGTCAAGTGAATAAATGGATAGAGCTATATGGCTCCAATTATAAGGAAAAACCAAAAGCAACGAGTTTCCGTTCTTATATTAATTCGAACGAATACCCGATCTAATTAGACGTTAAAAATATATTAGTGCCTGATGCGGGAAAGGGCTCTCCTGCGAGTGGATCATTGATTCCTTTTTTGAATCCTAACTATTCACTGTTCTCCATTAGTTACTGGAGTGTAACCGAATGTGTATAAGAAACGGTGTACTGATAAATAAAATTAACTCATTCCAAAGTCAGAAGAGCGATCGGGTTGCAAAAATAAAGGATTTCTAATACACAATCTCTTGTAACTATACCCAAACACGAACGAGTTGGATGGAAAAAGAGAGGATGCGTTGATTAGACGTCTTGTCTCCAGGGTATCAGTTTTTACGATATACCTTGTTAGGACCATATCGCACCATGTATTTTTTATTTAATATTAATAACCCAAGAAATCCTCCCCCGCATGCGGTTCCAGTTTCATTGCAAACAAATGGATAAATTGCAATACGAATTGCAAGGCTATTTAGGAATAGATAGATACCGGAAACAGCGCTTCTTATATCCACTTCTTTTTCGGGAGTATATCTATGCACTTGCTCATGATCATGGTTTAAATAGTTCGATTTTTTATGAACCCACGGAAAATTTAGGTTATGACAATGACAATAAATCTAGTTCACTAATTGTGAAACGCTTAATTACTCGACTGCATCAACAGAATCATTTGACCATTTCGGTTAATGATTCTAGGTTCGTTGGGCCCAACAGGAGTTTTTATTCTCAAACGATACCAGAGGGTTTTGCAGGAATTATGGAAATTCCATTCTCGGTGCGATTAGTATGTTCCCTAGAAAGAGAAAGAATAGCAAAATATCAGAATTTACGATCTATTCATTCAATATTTCCCTTTTTAGAGGACAAATTATCACATTTATATTATGTTTCAGATATATTAATACCCTACCCAATCCATCTGGAAATCTTGCTTCAAACTCTTCGCACTCGGATACGAGATGCTCCTTCTTTGCATTTATTGAGATGTTTTCTACACGAGCATCATAATTGGAATAGCCTTATTACTTCAAATAAATCCATTTCCATTTTTTCAAAGGAAAATCAAAGATTATTCTTGTTCTTGTATAATTCTCATGTATATGAATGCGAATCCGTATTAGTTTTCCTTCGTAAACAATCCTCTCATTTACGGTCAATATCTTCTCTAGCCTTTCTTGAGAGAACACATTTTTATGGAAAAATAAAACATCTTGTAGTGACGCCTCGTAATGATTTTCAAAGGACCCTGCCCCTCTGGTTCTTCAAGGAACCTTTGATGCATTATGTTAGGTATCAAGGAAAATCAATTATGGCTTCAAGGTGTACTAATTTACTGATGAAGAAATGGAAATATTACCTTGTAAATTTCTGGCAATGTCATTTTCACTTATGGTCTCAACCGGGTAGGATCCATATAAATGAATTATCCAATCATTCTTTCTATTTTCTGGGCTATCTTTCAGGTGTACGACTAACGCCTTGGGTGATAAGGAGTCAAATGCTAGAGAATTCATTTATGATCGATACTGCTATTAAGAGATTCGATACAATAGTCCCAATTTTTCCTCTGATCGGATCGTTAGTTAAAGCAAAATTCTGTAACGT